ACCGGAACAAACGGTTATCTGGATGGATTAGAAATTGGACAAGTAAGAAAATTTCTCGTTCAGTTACGCACTTACTTAAAAACGAATAAACCTCAGTTCCAAGAAATCATATCCTCTACCAAGACATTAACCGCTGAAGCAGAAAGCTTGTTGAAAGAAGGTATTCAAGAACAACTGGAACGTTTTCTACTTCAGGAGAAAGTATAAAAAAGGAAATGGCTCATTCTTTTTTTCTTTAGTAAATTTTATTCTTTAATTAAATTTTTAATAAATTCTATAAAAAATAAATTCTATAAAAATAAGTATATCCAAGTTAAGTATATATATATAATAGAAAGAAATATATAACCAATATCTATTTAATATTAAATCTTAAAGCACTCAGAAATTTTTTCTTATTCTATATTCTTTATTATCTTTTTTTCTAATATAGAATAAAAACATATTATAATATATATATATATACGTAAATAATAGATAAATATCAATATAGATATATTGATATATTGATATTGCGTCCAATAGGATTTGAACCTATACCAAAGGTTTAGAAGACCTATGTCCTATCCATTAGACAATGGACGCTTTTCGCTTTTTTTACTTGATAGTTGTTAAAAAAAAGGAAGGTGCGAAATCTTTTTAGCAATTGTGTATTGAATTCACTTCAATACACAATTGCTATTAGACAATTCTAATACATAAAATTGTCTCTAATAAAAGGGGAAAGGGGGCAATTTAGAATTTAGAGCGGGTAGCGGGAATCGAACCCGCATCGTTAGCTTGGAAGGCTAAGGGTTTTAGTCGACGTCGATTGATCATTTTTATATTTTTAACGTCTCTAATTCAAAACCGAACATGAAACTTTAGTTTCATTCGGCTCCTTTATGATGTATGGAGAAATTACCAAATAAAATACGACGACAACGAAATAAAAAAAATTCGACCCATAACATCTATGTTAGCTTTTTTCCGTCTGGGTGCTTTAACAGAAAATTTTGCTTTATAGATGATCCTTCTAGAAGATATAAAAGGAGAACTCGAATAATCTTTCTAGTTACTTCGTTCTTTATTTCTATTTAACGGAATCCTTAGGAAAAGTATTTTGTTTCCGCCGAGCTAAACCAATATAATAAGTCGATGTCTTTAGTAAACCAAAGTTCTCGTTTAATAGCTATTTTGCTTCAATTTTTTCTATACCAAACAATGAATAGAACTGAAGATTTAGTTACGATTAGAAAGAAACTTTTCTAGCTTTATCCATGGATCCTCTTGTTATACTTATTGAATTGTAAATAGTATTGAATTGTAAATAGTAATCCAATTCAAAAATTATGTTTCGGAATTTAATAATCCAAATTTACAATTGATTATAGTCTTTGGATACAAATTACGAGAATCTATAATATTCCTTGAATTTTTCATTGAAAGGTAAAGGACTAAATCCTTTTAAGAAATAAAGTTTTTGATCGGAAGATAAATCAAACCGAGAGACCCTTTAACTATTAAAGGGATTAAAGGAACGAATCACACTTTTACCACTAAACTATACCCGCTACAATGCAATTATTGCATATAAATTTACCTTTTGTCGAACAAAGTAATCGGTGGTGTAATAAAAAAAAGTCTGAAAAAAAAATTATAAAATTCTAGCGTTGACGCGTAGGCTTAATAAAATTAGTAAAGCTGACCCCCCCTTTTTTTTTCTAAAACTCCACTGGATGAGCCTTTTAACTTTAACAAAAAAAGGCCCGGCTGGGGACTGACCAGGCCAGGCTATAAAAAAAAAAAAAAGATCTTTTACTTGTGTTTGGACGAGACAAAATAAAAAGAGGATTCTCTATTTTTATTATTGTGATTTTATTTATTTATCTTTTGAGTTCAAGCCTTTTCTTTATCTAATCTTTATCTAAATTTTTTGTGTAAGTAGAATTACTGAGAAAGTTATATAAAAAAGTTATATATATATATATATAGTAATATTTATATATATAAAACGAAAAAAAAAAAAATATTTATAATATATTTATAATATAAAGAATAATCTATAAAAAAAAAGAAAGCTTTTTAAGAATAAAGTGTATAAGGTTTTTTCAAACTTTTTTTTATAATGGAACCTATTAAGTATCCCCTTTCAATTAGGAGAGATGGCTGAGTGGACTAAAGCGTTGGATTGCTAATCCATTGTACGAGTTAATCGTACCGAGGGTTCGAATCCCTCTCTTTCCCTTTCTCCTTTTGATGATGTGTAATAGATAAAATACTAAGAAAATTCGAGCATTTCCACTAATTAAATAAAGCAATAAAAAACCTTTATTTTTTATTCTTCACGTCCCGGATTACGTCCTGGATCATTAGATAGGAATCCAAATATGAAGAGAGAAACAAAGAATATAACTACAGTGTATACAAAAAGTTTGAGAGTAAGCATTAAACAATCTCCAAGGTCTTACTAAAAAAAAAAAAAAAAGAGAATAGATTCTCTATTTTTATACCAAATATCTAATTTTGATACCAAAAATAAAGTGATTTATTTTTTTTTCTAAAAAAAAAAAAAAAAAAAAAAAAGTTTCATAAAGTCATTTGTAATAAGATAATAGTTGAGTCTTTCATATTCAAACAGATTTTCATATCAACATCTAGATACTTTTTTGTGAGCTCGAATCTAATTAGGTTCTTTCATTTAGGGAAAAGAGGATAAAATTTAGTAAATAGAATGATCCAGATTTAGTAGAGCTACCAAAAAATTAAATATTTTAATTGAGAGTTCGTTCATACGCCAAGATTTTTTTCATCTTTTGAATTGTTGTTAAGAATAAAATCGTGAATTTTTCTAAGACAGTATTAAGAATTTCATCGAAAACTTACAGCTGCTTGCCAAACAAAGGCTAAGAGAAGAAAGAAAAGAGGTATTACGGGCATAACATCTACGATTGGATTCAAAAAGGCGTAGGCCTCCGGCAATTTGGCGACTAAAAAAGTGCTTGAAAAAGGGGCAGAATTAAAACAAATACATATCAAATTAAATATATTAAGCATAACAAAATTGGTGTTCTTGTGGATAATTTAATTTTGATTGAGTTATTAATATATTTTTTATATAAGGAAAAAATAAAGAAAGGTAGTCTAAAAAGACTTTGTTGAACTTACTCAATCAAAAACCCTTTCATTCTCTTATGAGAATTAAAGAAATAATATTTTCATACAATATCTTAATTGAATTCTATGTAATGATCAATAAAGTAAGTTTGATTTGCTACCTACACGTGTCAAAACTATAGCACCAGTGTAATCTATAATTTAATTTGGGCTGAAATTGAATTGACGAACAACCAATAGCAATATTACTCTTTTAGTAGTCTTGAATAAAAATCTAAATGGGGCGTAGCCAAGCGGTAAGGCAACGGGTTTTGGTCCCGCTATTCGGAGGTTCGAATCCTTCCGTCCCAGAGTACAGTCATTACGGAATAAATCTTCTATTGACCTTGTACACCATCTTTATCTTTCTGTTTAAAAATCCAATATATTTTATTTGTGTGTGATGCGGGTAAGAAAGGCAGAACCTTAGACTAAGAGTTTGAATAAAAAAATATATATATTTATATATATATAAATATATATTTATACTCAAATTTTTATTTTACATATATACAATCTAATATGGGATTCATTTGAATTCTGACTGAACCTTTTACGCGTAAATTAAATATTCCATTCATCGAGAAAGGAAAAGTATAGATTACGATATACTGACTGAACTATGACTATTCATGATTCCATAATTGAATAAATTACACAAACTAGAGGAATGTTATGGTAAAACTTCGTTTAAAACGATGTGGTAGAAAGCAACGTGCGACTTGAATTGAAGGACATGATCTGCTGTGGATTTTTTGATCCGCCACTTTTATATAGGAATGTAGGTGCTCTTGGCTCGACATTTTGTGTTCTATTTTACTAGAGTGCTACACTTTTTTTTGAATATAAAAAAGATTACAGGATGGAGCTCGAGGAGAATAGAAAGTTTTTATTCCTTTCGCAGGAGTAAGGATCTAGGGTTAGTGCGAATTAATAAGTTGGAACAACTTCGTAAGTCTTTTTATTTTTATATTTTAAAAAGCCCTTTCAAGCAATTTTACAATGGAAAAGTAAATTTTCTTAAAATTGTAAAATTCTTTGAATCAAAAGTCTATCATGCGTGAATAAAGCGTTTGTATGATTCTTTGATAGAAAGAAAAGAAATCATAAACAAAATAAGGGGCTTGTTGCTGCCCTTTTTAATAAAACGATTCAAGATCACCGAAGTCATGTCTAAACCCAAAGATTCAAAGTAAGGATAAAGAACCCTGAAACAAGGAAATCCAGTTTAAATTGTTTGAACAACTAGACCAGAATGAAGAATCAAAATTTATTCTAAAAAATGAGACAAACAAAAAAGGGTTAGAGACTACTCAATAAAAAGAGTACTAAAGGATTCTCTGTTGAGATATTTAAGAGTTATTTAACTTGAGTTACGAGAGTACGAATGTTACGAATTATTTTTATGGAAAAAAATATTTAGGGTTTCAACACTGGCTAATTTATTTAATGTTTTTTTAATCTATTTAATATTTGTATTTTATACAGAGAGTTAACTTCTTACTCGTTTAATTTTTTCTCGAGCCGTACGAGGCCAAAGCCTCTTATACGTTTCTAGGGGGGGGGTATTCTTTATATACATCTATCCCAATGAGCCGTTTATCGAATCGTTGCAATTGATGTTCGATCCCGAAGAGAAGGAAGAGATCTTCGGAAAGTGGGTTTTTATGATCCAATAACTAATCAAACTTATTTAAATCTTCCTGCTATTCTCGATTTCCTTAAAAAAGGCGCTCAACCAACAAGAACAGTTCATGATATTTCGAAGAAGGCAGGGATTTTTACGGAATGAAGTTTTAATAAAACGAAATTTAATTAATGAAACATAAAAAAGAGGATGTGAAAGACTCGTATATAGCTTGGTATCGAATTTTATCTACTCTTTTCTTTCCTCCTCTTTCGCTTCCATAATATTTTTTTATAATTTCGATTTATTATTAGTATTCGTACTAAGGTACGAATACTAATAAATACCCTGCTAACAACTACTATGTTTTATAATTATAAATAAATTTATGAAAAATTTTTTGTATCTATATAAATTAGAATTTTTGTATAAATATAAAATTTTATTGTATAGAAAATAATACTGTAATATAAAAAAAATATTAATTCTGAATAAAACTAATATATATATTATTATAATAATAATTTATTCATTATTCATAAAAAATTAAAGGCCATAAAATTGGGTCTAAAAAAGTATAAAAAGATTTGAGATTACCCTAACTGGCTTAGTTTTCATTCATTGTATGAACTAACAAACCGAAGGGTTAAGCTTTTTTATTCTTTATTTTTTTTTTTTTTTCGCTATATTAAAAATTCACAATCATATTGACAACAGTGTATCGACCAAATATAATTCTCTCATAGAGAAATAGATCCATTTATTTCGGACGCACACATGGCTGGATTTTTTTTTTCTTTATTCTGGTTGTATCTACATATTTGCAGTACTTTAACTTTTTTTTTTTTTTGGGGGGGGGGGGTTGCTAACTCAACGGTAGAGTACTCGGCTTTTAAGTGCGACTAGCATCTTTTACACATTTGTATGAAGAAAAGTATTCGTACAGATCTACGGTAGAGTTTGTAAGACCACGACTGATCCTGAAAGGAAGGAATGGAAAAAATAGCATGTCGTATCAAGGGAGAATTCAGATAACATTTTTTACTTTCCCGATCGGTACAACCCTATTTTCGGTGTCGAACAAAAAAAGGGGGAATTCCATTTTGGGTCGAGTTAATAAATATAAATGGATGGATAAAAAACCAGGTTTCCTGATTCCAGGAAAAAAAAAGAAACGAGCTTCCATTCGTAATTTGAAAAATTACCCGATCTAATTAAATGTTAAAAATAGATTAGTGCCTAATACGGGTATGGGAAGGAATTTTTTTCTTGCGTGTTATTATCAATTTTTTCATGAGTCCTAATTATTTTTTTCCCCTAGTCCATTTGGGTTAGGTTGGAGATGGATGTGTAAAAGAAGCAGTATATTGATAAAAAAATATATATATATTTCCAAAATCAAAAGAGCGATTAGGTTAAAAAAATAAAGGATTTCTAATCATTTTGTTTTGTTATTCTATAATATAAATATAACGAACAGAAAGTTATTAAAGATAGAGAATCCGGTTATCAGTCTACCTGTTTATGAGGTATATATTGCTTTCGTAGTCTAATACCTCATTTTGACCGTATCGCACTATGTGTCATTTCAGAACTCAATAAAATAAAGACTTTACTTTCAGTTCAAATTGAATTTAAATCCAAATGGATAAATTTCAGGGATATTTTGAGTTGGGCGGGGCTCGGCAACAGATTTTTCTATATCCACTTTTTTTTCGGGAGTATATTTATGTACTTGCTTATGATCATGGTTTAAATGGATTAAATAGAAATCGCTCCATTTTCTTGGAAAATGCGGATTATGACAAAAAATATAGTTCACTAATTGTGAAACGCTTAATTTTGCGGATGTCTGAACAGAATCGTTTGATTATTCCCACTAAGGATTTGAACCAAAATCCCTTTTTTGGGCATACCAATCTTTTCTATTATCAAATGATATCTGTTTTATTTGCAGTGATTGTAGAAATTCCATTTTCCCTAAGATTAGGATCCTCTTTCGAAGGAAAAAAATTAAAAAAATCTTATAATTTACAATCAATTCATTCAATATTTCCCTTTTTAGAAGACAAATTATCACATTTTAATTATGTGTTAGATGTACTAATACCTTACCCCACCCATCTAGAAATCTTGGTTCAAAACCTTCGTTACCGGGTAAAAGATGCCTCTTCTTTGCATTTTTTTCGGTTCTGTCTATACGAGTCTTGCAATTGGAATAATTTTGATATTAAAAAAAAATCAATTTTGAATCCAAGATTTTTCTTGTTCTTATATAATTCTCATGTATGTGAATACGAATCCATCTTTTTTTTTCTACGCAAGCGGTCTTATCATTTACGATCGACATCTTATGAAGTCCTTTTTGAGCGAATTTTATTCTATGGAAAAATACAACATTTTTTAAAAGTCTTTGTTAAAAATTTTTCGTCGATCCTAGGGTTGCTCAAGGATCCTTTTATACATTATGTTAGATATCACGGAAAATGCATTCTGGCAACAAAGGATACGCCGCTTCTGATGAATAAATGGAAATCTTATTTTGTTAATTTATGGCAATGTTATTTTTCTATATGGTTTCAACCGCAAAAGGTCAATATAAATCAATTATCTAAAGATAATTTAGAGTTTCTGGGTTATCTGTCAAGTTTGCGATTAAATGCTTTAGTGGTACGTAGTCAAATGCTAGAAAACTCATTTCTAATAGATAATGTTAGAATCAAATTGGATAGCAAAAT